AATGAGCTATTTTTTTTAGCACTGTAATTTTTAAAATGAACATTTAAATGCCCTTCAAACGTAAGTAAATAAACCCGAAACATATAAAATGCAGTTAATCCCGCTGTGAAACAAGCTATTATTGCGAAAACAGGTGAATACAACCAACTATCACTAAGGATTTCATCTTTGGACCAAAAGCAGGCAAGGGGTGGAATACCACAAAGGGAAAGAGTTCCTAAAAAAAAAGCAGTTTTTGTAATTGAAACATGCTTTGTTAAACCACCCATAAGAGCCATATTTTGACTCTTATCTGGAGAATAACCAACGATAGCTTCCATTGAATGGATAATGGATCCAGATCCTAAAAACAACAATGCTTTCGAATAGGCATGAGTAATCAAATGAAATAGTGCAGCTCGATAAGACCCCATACCTAGAGCTAACATCATATAACCTAATTGAGACATTGTAGAATAGGCTAAACTTCTCTTAATATCTTTTTGAGCAAGAGCTAAAGTAGCCCCCAAAAGTACTGTTATTATACCGATCAAAGCTATTAGATTCATTATATAAGGTATAATTAGGAAAAGAGGAAAAAGCCGAGCTACAAGAAAAATTCCCGCTGCTACCATAGTAGCAGCATGGATGAGAGCCGAAATAGGAGTGGGCCCTTCCATGGCATCTGGTAACCATATATGAAGGGGGAATTGTGCCGATTTAGCAATTGCACCGGAAAATAATAGGAAGGCACACAATGTAACAAATAAAGAGTTAATCTGATTATTACAAATCAAGTTATTAAATATTTCGAACAAATCTCGAAAGTCGAAACTACCCGTTATCCAATAAAAACCTAAAATTCCTAATAATAATCCAAAATCCCCTACACGATTAGTTACAAATGCTTTTTGACAAGCACTCGCTGCAATAGGTCGTGTAAACCAAAAACCTATTAATAGATAAGAACACATTCCAACCAATTCCCAAAAAAAATAAATTTGTATCAAATTAGAACTAGTAACTAATCCCAACATTGAAGTATTGAAAAAGGTCATATAAGCAAAAAATCTCAAATAACCTTGATCATGACACATATAATTGTCACTATAAATAAGAACCAGAATTCCAACAGTAGTAATTAATATTAATAAAATAGAAGTAAGTGGGTCGATCAAATATCCGAACTCTAAAGAAAAATCGTTATTAATAGCCCAAGACCATACATATTGAAAAACAGAACTACTATTTAGTTGCTGAATAAACAGATGGGTAGAAAAAAGCATAACTATACTTAACAAGAAAATACTCGGAAAAGCCCATATACGTCGAAGTTTTTTTGTTGCCACTGGAAAAAGCAAGAGTCCCGTTCCTATTAACAGAGGGACCGGAAGCGTAATTAAAGGTATAATCCATGAATATTGATATGTATGTTCCATAAAAAAATGAAATTCTTGTTATTTTGAATTAATTGTTTCTTGTTTCTGATTCATACGCTCTTATCTCTTTTTAATTTTTAATTTTAATAAAGGGTCAGTCAATAAAAAAAAATAATAAAGAATAAAAATATACAAAGAAAAGCCAAATAGAATTTTTTTTTCTTAATCTTATTTTTCTGAAAATTTCCCCAATACTTCACATATTTAAGTTAGAATTGGTCAAATTATCCAATAATATGGATAGTTATGAGATACTTGTGAAAAAAAATACTTATTCTAAAGAAAATTCATTCTAAATAAAATTCTAAATTTAACTATATATTGTAATATTGTAGATTAAAAAAAATTATATACTTATATACATAGAAAAAGAATAAAAATTTAGGGCAAAAGTCAAATTCTATTTTATTTTGATAGGAATGATAAAAAATATAGTTTTTTCCGCATCCTTATTGAATGAAGAATTTTTATTCAAAATCATTAAGAAGTGTTTTTTGGAACGACTTTATTACCCCGATTAGGGAGCACTATGGTACTTGATAATTTACCCTTCCATAGCATCAAAGGAAATAATTACTAAAGATTTTTTACATAAGATGTTTTTTTCTAAAATCATAAAATCATATATTTTTTAACAAATTATCTAATAGTTTCAGGCGAATTTGAAAATTCAATTTTAATTAGGTATACTTTTTCTTCGAGTTTACCCAATTACTAGAAAAAAAAATATATATATATTAAAAATTTTTTGGATACATAAGGTTTATTTTCTTAAATTTTTTGATATATTTTATTACATGTAGAAATATATAACAAAAAAAGAAAGAAATAGAAAGAGAAATATAAGCAAAGCAGATAGTCTTGTGATGTTTTGATAGATAATAAATAGTAAAGAATGGTTTTTTAAAAAAATTTTTTAACAATAGATGTCTTTCACATCCAATTATAAAAAAATTCACTTTTTTTTTGAATGGCAGTTCCAAAGAAACGTACTTCTATATCAAAAAAGCGTATGCGAAAACATATTTGGAAAAGAAAAGGATATTGGGCAGTGTTGAAAGCTCTTTCGTTAGCCAAATCTCTTTCTACTGGAAATTCAAAAGGCTTTTTGTACGACAAATAAAAAAGGAAACATTGGAATAATATAACTCGACTTGGCATTAGAAAAGGTCTAATTTCATTTTCGAATTTCATTTAGAGTTTTCTTCTAATTTAGAACGGGCTCCCTTATATTAGTTATTAGTTATATATACTATATTATTATTCATATTTTATATTCTAAATTTAAAGTATAAAATAGAAATTTTATCAAAAAAAGATTTCCATTCTTTAAATATTTTGAACTAATCACTAATCAATATTAAATTGAACTTTTTACCTTTCTCATATCTCTAGCATCTAAAATTTTTTATCTACTGAATTCGAAGTACTTTGTGTTTTCAAAAAAAGAATAAAGATAAGAAACAAAGTTCTATTGTTCTTTGTAGGATATTTTCTAATTTATGAGATGGGGATTTTTTCCCCATCCACTTTCTTGTCACAACCACAATATTACAATATTAAAAAATATTAATAAGTTTTGTCTTTTTTTATTTATAGTATTTGAAACATAAAAGAACACAAAAGAAATCGTTTCTTAAAAGAACTTTTTAATAAAAATATATCAATTCTGAATGAATTTTTTATATTCTCTTCTTATGCCATGGCTAGAAGAAGAATCAAAGTATATATTAAATTAAAAATTAGACAAGATTTTTTAAAAGTATAAGGCAAAACTCGAAACATTTTTATTAGATAATATGTCCAAATCAACACCTAATTGAGTTGTTAAATCTTAACACAAATTCGCTATACACTGAAGAAAATACTAACAATTAATACAATAAAGCATTTCCATAAATCCCTTGAATGAAATGTTCAAATTGTAACCCATAAAAAATTCTATTTTTTTGGAGGGGTCTCTTTAAGGATTATTATAATTATTCGAGGAACGTTTAAGTTTCGACCCTCCCTAATTTAACTAATTAAACGAATTTTTATTCATTAATTTGAACCATTCCTAATAAATATTGCATTGAATTAATTCCTTTTAAGTTTAAGTTAAGGTCGACGATTGAATAAAAACGGGTTATTATGATTTTGAGCAAGCCGCTATGGTGAAATCGGTAGACACGCTGCTCTTAGGAAGCAGTGCTAAAGCATCTCGGTTCGAGTCCGAGTAGCGGCATAACATCTTTTCGTTTTCAAAAGCATGCAAAAAGTCTTATAATGAATTTAATTTCTGATTTTAATTCTGTATAATCGAAGAACCTTTTTCCATTTTTACATATGATATTCTTGACTTTAGAACATATATTAACTCATATATCTTTTTCAGTCGTTTCTGTTGTAATTCTAATTCATTTCATAACTTTATTAGTTGACGAATTCTTAGGACCATATGATTCGTCAGAAAAAGGCATGTTAACTACTTTTTTCTGTATAACAGGGTTATTAGTTACTCGTTGGGTTTATTCAGGACATTTACCATTAAGTGATTTATATGAATCATTAATTTTTCTTTCATGGAGTTTCTCTATTATTCATATGATTCCGTATTTTAAAAAGCATAAAAATTATTTAAGCGCAATAACCGCACCAAGTGTTTTTTTTACCCAAGGTTTTGTTACTTCGGGTCTTTTAACTGCCATTCATCAATCTGAAATATTAGTACCTGCCCTCCAATCTCAGTGGTTAATGATGCACGTAAGTATGATGCTATTGGGCTATGCAACTCTTTTATGTGGATCATTACTATCAGTAGCACTTCTAGTAATTACATTTCGAAAAGTCATAAGAATTGTTGATAAAAGCAATAATTTATTAAATGATTCCTTTTCCTTTGGTGAGATCCAAGACATGACGGAAAGAAACAATATTTTAAGAAAGACTTATTTTATTTCGTCTAGAAACTATTACAGGTTTCAATTGATTCAACAGTTAGATCATTGGGGTTATCGTATTATTAGTATAGGTTTTGTTTTTTTAACAATAGGTATTCTTTCGGGAGCCGTCTGGGCTAATGAAGCATGGGGATCATATTGGAATTGGGACCCAAAAGAGACTTGGGCATTTATTACGTGGATCGTATTCGGGATTTATTTTCATATTCGAACAAATAAATTTATGGAAGGTTTAAATTCCGCAATTGTTGCCTCTATCGGCTTTCTTATAATTTGGATATGCTATTTTGGAGTTAATTTATTAGGAATAGGACTCCACAGTTATGGTTCATTTACATTAACATCTAATTGAAGTGAAAATAAATAGGTTTGCCAAATATAACGATAGGGTAGCATATACATATATAAGAAACTTCAGGTAAACCATTGAGAACTTTTTGAATCACTCCATTCAAAAAGTTCTCATAAAAGCCAAACATATCCGCTTAGAATTCTTTTTTTGAGTTTTTTGAGTGTAGGGCGATTTTGAAAAATTCAAAATACTAGAATTTCCTTTTCATTTTTTTTTAAACTACCTATAAAAATAATTAGATAGAATCGCTTCGACCTTGTCAACTGATAATGAGAAAACGAAATCTGGATAAATGCCAATAGCTATTACAGGCAAAAGCATAGAGATCGAAACAAATAACTCCCGCGGTCCAGAATCAAAAAAAGAAAAGTTTGGGACGTTAAACAACTTGTATCCATAGAACATCTGTCGTAACATAGATAATAAATAAATAGGAGTTAATATCATTCCAACGGCCATTATAACAGTAACTAGTATTTTTGGTATTAAAAAAAATTTTTGTCCGGTAATTATTCCAAAAAATACTACCAGTTCCGCAAAAAAACCACTCAGACCCGGTAATGCAAGAGATGCTAGTGATAAGATACTGAACATCGTAAAAATTTTTGGCAGCGAGGTAGCCATTCCACCCATTTCGTCAAGATAAACAAGACGTATTCTATCATAACTCGTTCCTGCTAAGAAAAAAAGTGCAGCGCCAATAAATCCATGGGATATTATCTGTACAATGGCCCCATTCAGTCCCAGATCACTTATAGAACAAATTCCTATAAGTATGAACCCCATATGAGATACAGAGGAATACGCTATTCTTTTTTTTAAATTTTGTTGACCAAAAGATGTTGAAGCTGCGTAGATTATTTGGATTGCACCTACTATTATCAACCAGGAAGAAAATATAGAATGACCGTGGGGTAATAATTCCATGTTGATTCGAATCAATCCATAGGCCCCCATTTTTAATAGGATTCCGGCTAGAAGCATACAAGTACTGTAATGCGCTTCTCCATGGGTGTCTGGTAACCATGTATGTAAAGGTATAATCGGTAATTTGACAGCAAAAGCAATAAAAAATCCAATATAGAATAGTATTTCTAAAGCCAAAGGATATGATTGATTAACCAATGTTTCAAAATTGAATGTGGGTTCATTAGAACCATATAAAGCGATACCTAAAGCTCCCATTAATAAAAAAACGGAACTTCCTGCAGTATACAAAATAAATTTTGTAGCTGAATACAAACGTTTCTTGCCCCCCCACATGGATAGAAGTAGATAAACAGGAATTAATTCTAACTCCCACATGATGAAAAAAAGTAAAAGATCTTGAGAAGAAAATAATCCTATTTGACCACTATACATTGCTAACATCAGAAAATAGAATAATCGGGAATCCCGAGTGACTGGCCGAGCCGCTAAAGTAGCTAAAGTAGTGATAAACCCTGTTAATAAAACGGGTCCTATAGAAAGCCCATCTATTCCTAATCTCCAGTAAAAATCAAAAAAACGGATCCATTTATAATTTTCTGTTAATTGGATTAATGGATCGTCCAATTGGAAATAATAAGAAAATGCGTAAGTCATTAAAAGGAGTTCTAAGATACATATACAGATGGTATACCATCTAATGACTTTGTTTCCTCTCTGAGGGAAAAAGAAAATGAAAGAACCCGCAAATATCGGTAAAACTACAAATAGTGTTAACCAAGGAAAAGAATTCGTGGTAAAGACAAGATACACTTGGACCAGAAAAACCCGTGCTCGAAAAGATAATATCTTTTCGAGCACGGGTTTTTGTCGGTAAACAAAAAATCAAATGTATTCAAGTGGTTTCTCTAGAAAGTATCAATAACCTAGACCCATGCTTCGAGTTGTTTCATGCCATAAATAAACTCGAACGCTCAAAAAATCTGTTGGACAGGCGGATTCACATCTCTTACAACCCACACAGTCCTCTGTTCTTGGAGCAGAGGCTATTTGCTTAGCTTTACAACCGTCCCAGGGTATCATTTCTAATACATCTGTTGGGCAAGCTCGGACACATTGAGTACACCCTATACATGTATCATAAATCTTTACTGAATGTGACATTGGATTCTAATTTTTTTGAACGTCATAAAATTTCGATCTAGTATATTTCTAAATGAATCGTATATTTCAATTGAAACACCAGACGAATCAATGATTTGCCAGAATTCAATAGAACAATTCTGGATTGCTTCATGAGATAAAGCCAAAATACTTTAATTTCTTACGTTTTCGAAAACATGATAGATATGTTATGTATGATATTGATACATGCCAATTTCGAATTGATAAATAATCAATTTTATATGATTAATACTATTTATTCAACAAATTCGATTGATTTATACGGGTGGATTTTCTATTACGATAAATTGACGAAACAATAGCAGGTCCAATAGCTGCTTCAGCGGCTGCGATAGCTATAACAAAAATTGAGAAAATATTTCCTTTTAATTGACGACTATCAAAAAAATCGGAAAATGTTACGAAATTCATATTAACCGCATTCAGTATAAGTTCAAGACACATAAGGGCTCTAACCATATTTCGACTCGTAATTAAACCATAGATACCGATAGAAAATAAATAAGCACTCAAAACAAGTACATGTTCGAGCATCATCGAACAACTCCTTATCAATTTTGATTTATTTCAATATGAACAACAATTCAACATCAACAATTGGATTAACTAGAATAAGAATAGCACAAGTACAGAACAAAAAATATTGATAATAAGGAATTTATACATGAATAATATTCAAATAGAATCGAAAGAAATGACATAGACCAAAGTTTTTTTGTTTTTGACAATTCTAAAGATTTTTTACTGACGAGCCACAGCAATCGCACCTATCAAAGCAACTAAAAGAATTATTGAAATGAATTCAAATGGAAGAAAAAAATCTGTTGATAAATGAATTCCAATTTGTTGACCATTACTTATCAAATCTTGCTCTATAATCTGATTTCCTCTTGTAGTCCAAATAATCCCATACCATGATGTATCTAAAATAATAGTAATTAGTAAAACAAAAATACTTGTACAAACTAAGGAAGTAACCCCGTCGCCAATAGTCCAAAGATTAAAATCTTTGGAATATTCTGAACCATTCATGAACATCACAGCAAATAGAATTAAAACATTTATAGCTCCCACATAAATAAGGAGCTGTGCAGCAGCTACAAAATGCGAATTTGATAAAATATAGAATAAAGATATACAAACAAGAACAAATCCCAATGAAAAAGCAGAAAATATTGGGTTGGTAAATAATACTACTCCTAGACCCCCTAATATAAGACCGAATCCCAGAAAAACTAAAAGAAAATCATGTATTGGTCCAGGCAAATCCATTGTAGGTAAAATAAAAGATAAAAAATCGACTTTTTTTCATGAACTTCTTGATCCGACCAGGAAGAATTTTTTTATAATGGGCTCCTAATTGTTCCTATTTAATCAATCTTGAATCAAAGGGCATTTTACCTTTTTTTTTGAGGTGAATTCCAAATTGTTCGAATTGTATAATCGTCAATTATTGACAGTGGTAAACGACCTAAAGCAATTTGATTATAATTCAATTCGTGACGATCATAAGTGGAAAGCTCATATTCTTCAGTCATTGATAAACAATTTGTTGGACAATACTCAACACAGTTGCCACAAAATATACAAATTCCGAAATCAATACTGTAATTAAGCAAGCGTTTCTTTCGAATGTCAGTTTCCAATTTCCAATCTACAACAGGTAGATTTATAGGACATACACGAACACATACTTCACAAGCAATGCATTTATCAAATTCAAAATGGATTCGACCCCGGAAACGCTCTGATGTGATTAATTTCTCATAGGGGTATTGAATAGTTACGGGTAAACGATTTGCATGGGATAAGGTAATCATAAAACTTTGCCCAATGTATCTTGCAGCTCGTATCGTTTGTTGACCATAATTCATGAATCCGGTTACCATAGGAAACATATCGAAATATCTATAAAAAACTTGATGTTTGTTTTTTTTTTCTCTTGTTTGATACACGTCGTGAATATCAAAAATATCAAAAAGGATTTCTTTATAGTGAAAGGAGTTGGGAAGAGGTTGTTAATAATAGATTACCAAGAGAAATAGGTAAAAGAAATTTCCATCCAAGGTTTAATAGTTGGTCCATTCTTAGTCTAGGTAAAGTCCATCTTGTTGCGATAGAAATGAACAAAAACAAATAAGTTTTAATCAATGTAATAAAGATACCAATTATTGTTCCAAAGACTCCACTTACTTTATTTATTTCAAAAAGGTTAGGAATAAATAGGTACGGAATAGATATATTCCAACCGCCTAAGTAAAGAACTGTTACAAATAATGAAGAAACTAATAAGTTTAGATAGGAAGCAATATAAAATAAACCAAATTTGATACCCGAATATTCAGTTTGATAACCTGCTACTAATTCTTCTTCCGCTTCTGGTAAATCAAAGGGTAATCTCTCACATTCTGCTAGAGAAGAAATTAAAAAAATTATAAACCCTATAGGTTGACGCCACAAATTCCAGCCCCAAAAACCATATTTTGATTGTGCTTCAACTATATCAACTGTACTTAAACTGTTCGATAATTATAGTCGGTGATAACATCACTGTTCCCAGCGCTATTCCAGAACCGTACATGAGATTTTCACCTCATACGGCTCCTCGAAGGCCTTAAATAAATCTAAGGGCTGGGTCATATTTTTTATCCTAATATATTTTTAGGATATATAGGATACAAATATATTAGACATTCCCAAATTCGACCAATGAAATTCTGTCTGTTATAATACTAAAAAAATACTTCTGAATTAATCTTCTCCTTTAAGGATTTCGGATTTTTTCTTGAGGAATAACTTAAACCCTTCAATAAAATACTCCTTATTATAAAAAGTATTTTGACTTTACATACCCATAGAGATTTCAATCTATCCTTTTTCGATTACCAAAAAGGATTCGATATTCCATTAGTTCATCAATTATGCCATAAATTCTATCTCTATTAATATGGATATAGGAAAGAAAGAAAAAACGGGATCTCTTTTTTCTTTATTGTAATTAAATTCTTTTTTTATTCCTATTCTTCTTTCTGAAAAAAAAAGGCGGAAAATAATAAAGGATTATTTCGTTTTTGATAGTTATTTTTTTAATGGGTGGGGGGACCCTACTCTGGATCGGAATCATGGGGAGTACTGCCAGGTCATTTCTACTAACTTAAAGCCCCAATTAATATTCTTTTTTATTCTTTATTATATTATACTACTCTTTTTAATAATTTAAATAATCTCTATTACTAATCCTTTATGTATCTTGGTGTTCCTAACCAGCCACCTATTTTTTCAAATCGGCAATCGCCTGTTACCATTATGATAATACATACAAAGATTTTTCTTTTGAGCCCGCTTCAAGTCAGGATGACAAATCAACCAATCTTGGGGCAAATCTTTTTCGTTTTCGTATATTTTTTTTCTGCTTTACTCTTGTACATAGGAAATGAGTCTCTTTTTTTTTACTGCAGATTTCGAAGCAGTTTTCTTTCACTCATATAACTATCCAATTTAGTTCATCAACCCAAATGATGAATCAAAAAATGAAGATACCTATTCAATTCATTTCACCTTCTTCTTAAAAAAAAAGAAATAGGAAAATTTTTGTTTCGACGAATCGCACGTAGACATATGGATAATACACAGAGAGTTAATGGTATTTCATAACTAATTGATTGAGCAGCGGCTCGTAGACCACCTAAAAAGGAATATTTATTATTTGATCCATATCCTGACATAAGAAGCCCAATCGGAGCAATACTTGAAATAGCAACCCATAAAAAAACACCGATATTTAGATCAGCTAAAACAAGGCGATAGCCAAAAGGAATAACGGAATAACTTAATAGGGTTGATATCACTGCTATAGATGGTCCGATACTGAATAAACGAGTATCCCCTCTAGATGGAAAAATATTCTCTTTGAAAAGTAGTTTTGTCCCATCTGCTAGAGCTTGAAGAACTCCCAACGGTCCAGCATGTTCAGGTCCAATACGTTGTTGTATCCCTGCGGATATCTTTCTTTCTAACCATACAATTACTAGTATACCTATCGTGATTCCCAATACAAGAGTCAAAATAGGGACAAGTATCCATAGAATTCCATAGACTGTGTTTAAGGATTCCAATCTCAAAAAAGGATTGAAACCTTGTACTTTTGTTGTATCAATTACGTTTGTTGTATAAATTATCATTTCAACGATCAACCTCTCCCATAATGATATCTATGCTACCTAGTATTGTCATAATATCAGCCAATTTCATTCTTTTAACTAATTGAGGAAGAATTTGCAAATTGATAAAACCTGGTGGACGAATTTTCCATCTCCAAGGAAAACCACTTTGATCTCCTATCAGAAAAATTCCCAATTCTCCCTTTGGTGCTTCAACTCTTACATAAAGTTCTTGTTTTGGCAATTCAAAAGTAGGAGAAGTTTTTTTACTAATAAATCGATATTCAAAATCGTTCCATTCTGGATCCTTTTCTCTATCAAAGCAGCGGGTTTCTAAATTCTCATAAGGCCCTCCCGGAATTCCTTCCAAAGCTTGCTGAATAATTTTTATGGATTCTGTCATTTCACCAATTCGGACTAAATAACGAGCTAATGAATCCCCTTCTTTTTGCCACTGGATGTCCCAATCAAATTCGTCGTAACACTCATAATGATCGATTTTACGAAGATCCCATAGTACTCCGGAAGCTCGTAGCATTGGTCCCGATAAACCCCAATTTATCGCTTCCTCTACACCAACAATACCTATTCCTTCAACTCGTTCTAAAAAAATAGGATTTCGCAAAATAAGTTTTTGATATTCAGCAACTCCTCTTAAAAAATAATCGCAAAAATCCAAACATTTATCTATCCAACCATGAGGTAGATCAGCAGCTACTCCTCCGATACGAAAAAAATTATGCATCATTCTCATACCAGTGGCAGCTTCGAATAAATCATATACTAACTCTCTTTCTCTAAAAATATAGAAGAAAGGGGTCTGTGCGCCAATATCCGCCATAAAAGGGCCAAGCCATAACAGATGAGAAGCTATACGACTTAACTCTAACATAATGACTCTGATATAGCTGGCTCTTTTCGGTACTTGAATATTTCCTAACAGTTCTGGACCATTTACTGTTATTGCTTCTGTGAACATAGTAGCTAAATAATCCCAACGGGTTACATAAGGCAAATATTGTATAATTGTTCGGTTTTCCGCAATTTTTTCCATTCCTCGGTGTAAATAACCCAATATTGGTTCACAGTCAATAACATCCTCACCGTCGAGAGTAATGATGAGTCGAAGAACACCATGCATTGATGGGTGGTGGGGGCCCATATTGACTATCATAAAGTCTTTTCTTGTAGCTCGTACATTCATAGGGGTTTCCTCAATTCATTCTTCCAGGAATTACTGAAAACGAAAAGAAGCTCATCAAAATTCAAGATCTAATAAATCAAATAATTCAAAGACTCTTCAAATTAACGAGTTTTTGACTCCCGAATATCCAACTGTCTAATTAATTCTTTATAACGTATTCTATTTTTCTTTGCCAAATAAGACAACAGCCGTTGGCGTTTGCCTAGAATTTTTCGTAAACCTCTCTGAGATAAAAAGTCTTTTCTATGTAATTTCAAATGTGAAGTAAGTATTCGTATTTTATTAGTGAAACTTACTATTTGAAATTCAACCGATCCCGTATTTTCTTTTTTTTCTTCTTGTGAAATAACTGAGATGAATGAATTTTTTGCCATAAAATGAAATCCTTCTCCTTTCTTATTTTAAGCTATTTTTTTGATCAATAATAATAAATAATAGAATACAAATTACAGGTTATTTGTATTGTGTATACAAAAAAATCTTTACTTGTTCACTGACTTCTTTAACAATTTCTAATTTTCTCTTTTGTCAAATAGAATTTATCATTAATCAATTCAATTGTTTTTTTATTCGATTAAAGATAGAAAAAAAAGGATGGTATTTTGTTCTAGATCTAATTGATACGTGATTGAATTTCATGTATTGGAATGGAATATCTAAAGTAAAACAAGACGGGTATCCTTGTTTTCGTATACTAAATCATCCATGCTATGGAATAAAAAAAATAGAATATATATGAAATATATCCTTACCAAATTTTCAATCGTGGGTATATATGTATCCTTACCATACTGAACCGACTAGCATTATTGGTATCAAACCAATAGCGATTCATACAAGATAAATCTTCTAATCGATAATTAGGCCAAAGAAAAAATTTTAATTTAATTAGTTTTTTTCTATTAAAATGTTTGTTTTTATTCAAAAAATGATCACAATTTTTTATATTATTTCCATTTGAAATTTCTGTATTTATATGACTATCATTTCTATTTTTTGAATTGAAAGAAATTAGAATTCTTAATTCTTTACGACGTTTCGGGGATAAAATGTTTTCAGGAACAAGTAAATCATAATCATTTTTGTTTCTATGTCCAATTATACGTTGATGGCTTTCAATAGATTCACTAAAATTTGTTTTATCAAAATAGCCGTTTTCTCTGTATCTTTGATTAATTTCTTGTTTGCTCTTATGAACCAAAAAAATACCTATGCTTTGATACATAATAAATTGCCCATCATTTCTTACCGATAGACGAAGAGGTTCGATAATAAATATTCCCTTTTTCATTAATTCTATAAGAGTGAAATTCTTCTGAATCATTAGAATATCCAGACTCATTTCGCCTTTTTGAATAGAAGATATAAAAATTTCTCGTAAATTTGTCAGTCTAAGCAAGAGACAATATACTTTGATATTATTGATTATTTTGTGATTTAAAGAATCATCCCATTTTAATTGGAAACGTAAAAACCGTTTTAGCAAGAAATCCAGTTCTGCTTCTGTATTACTTTTGTATTGCTTTTTCTTTCTACGTTTTTTCATGCCTAATCCTAATTTCGCATAATCTTCTTTAACCCCCCTTTCTTGATTTGCAAGAACTGATCCAAGATCCACGCCGTCCTCGAATTTTTTTTCTTGGTAGTTTTGATTCTCTAATTCAATAGGTTTTTTTTCATTAGATAAAAAAAGATCACTATTTTTCTTTCCATTGACTTTTTTATTTTCAATAACATTTTCATTTCTATTCAAATTTAAAAGAAGTAATTGAGTTGGTATCACCCACGGTTTTATCTTATATGCATTGTAAAGTGTCACAAATTTTGAAAAAAACCAAAGTTCCAAATTATATATGGGACGATTGAGTATTTCTTCATTCATTCCCATCCAATCAAAAAGTTTTTTTTTTGAATTGGATGGGTTGACTTGGTGAAGTGTAAGAAAAAAAAGATCCTTGTTATCAATAATTTGATATTTATTAGTCCGGGTTTTAGTAGTTTTTTTCTGTTTGGTTCCGTTCTCGATCCAGGACTGAATGTCGACCTTTTTTCTAAGACAAAACTGTAGAATTCTCCAATCAAAAAATTTTCTATCTAGGTTTTTTTCCATATCAATAATATCATCTTCTGTTAGATAATTTTTGATAGAGAGACCTACCAACATATCAAAAAGTGGGTTTTTGTCCATGTTGTAATTATAAGAAACCGCGTGCTTATTTTTTTTTTTTAATGGCGCTTCTTCTTCATAAATATACGACTCTTTCTTACCTCCACAAAAAATAGATTTATATGATAAAAGATTATATCTATAATCTTTTTTTATATTATTTTTTTGTTGTGCGCGTAATGCATCCGCTTTTAAAAAATAGGTTTTTTCGTAATGAATTAATAGGTCTTTTTTATATAAATTTAATTTGTTTAAATCTTGCTTTTGAATCGTGCGGTATTGATTAATTCTATTTCGCCATTTTTGTGGTATTAACATAGACCAACGAATCTGAGATAAATCGTATTTATATTGATAATGACCCTTTAACCAGTTTTTCCATTGATTCGTTCCAAAATTTCTAACACTTTTATCTTTTAATTCGTAATGAAATAATCCTTGGTTTCCAAAAAAATCTTTTATTTCATTTTTAAGAAAAAGGGGTGCTCCGTGATATTGAAGTACAGATCTTAACTTATATAAGTGAATAACGCGAGTTTGTGATAATTTGTAAAATACATATGCTTGTGATAAGGAAGATACGTCACAAAAATTCTGTGAATTTTTATTAAAAAGATTTCTATTATTAATATTAAGTGACTTTTTTATAATTGAAATAAAGTGAATTTTATTTGGGTTTGTTTTACCAATTCTTTTCTTACTTTCTTCATTATTGCAAATGTATTTGTTACAAATTTTTCTTTTTGATTCAAGAAAAAACTGTGCATTGATCCTCGGAATATTAATGATACTTAACAAAAAATTTATGTATGTTTTTTCAATCCAAATTTTGATAAAAAAATGTGATTTACGAATTAATCGAGCATTTCTCCTTTTTAATATTTGAGAAATTCTTTTTGATGATTTTAATTTTGTAGTATTATAAGTTATTTTGTTAGGACTAATACTTTTCTCGGAGGTTAGAAAATTTTTTTCCCTTTCTTTTGTAATTTTTTGGATTTGATTTATGATTGTGTTTCTTCGAATCATCAGATCTTTCATGTTTTTTTCTGTCTGTGAATAATTTGTCCAATTCATAGATCGAATTGGAGTGGGCATTGTTTGAATTGTCACATTATTCCTTATCAAATTTTTTTCTTTTTTAGTTTCATTCAATTCATATACTTTTTTAAATCCAAAAAATAGATTTGATTTTTTTTTTGATTTAAAAATTTTATTTGTAATTTCTAAATTTGTTTTTTCTTTTAAAATTGTTATAACCAGAAAACTCTTTTTTTTTAATTTTCGAATTTTTTTGTCAAGTTTTTTAAAAACAGGTTCAAAAAGTGAAAGTCGTCTTCGGGGAAAACCAAAAGGCAATTCAGCTTCCATTCCCCCAACAGTTAAAAAACAAAAATCATTTTTTTTCTCTTTCTTTTTTATTGGATCTTTATGAGAGAATTTTTGTTTAGATCTATGCCAAGGTTTTAAACGAAAAGGAAATAGAATCTTTATTTGAATACCGTCTGTTAACCATTTTTCTGGAAATTCTGTTTCTGATAGTGGAACTGCATTATAGGTGCATTTAACATGCATTTCTCTATTCCAATCCTTAAAATCCTCGGACCACTCTGGAAATTGAAATAATAGCATACGAATAATATTTTTAGCTATTATTAATAAAGGTAATAGGATATATTTTCTAATATTTGATTGAGTTACTAAAAGACAACCTCTTATTACTTGAGCAAAAATAATGCTATCCCAGGCTTCGGCTATTTCTATCCGGACTTTTTCCTCTCTTTTTTCTTCTTCTTTTTTCTCACTTTCTTTTGTCTTTTTCTCTGGATAAGTATAATCCGAAATCGCGCATTCTGTGTTTTTATACACCCAATTTATAAAAAAAAACTTGATCGGTTCGAAAATATCAAAAGAAAAAAGGGGGGATTTCGCTATTCTGTCTAAAAAAAGGGGCGAATGCACATTTGCTTGAAAAAATTGCCAAATAACAGTTTTGCGCCTTTGTGCTCGTACGGAACCTTTTATTATGTCTCGACGAAAGTCCGGTTGTTGTGAATAACGTATCATAGCCACTTCGTTTTTTTGATCAAAATTAGCTGTATCTTTATCTTTGGGATTATTAGAAATATCACTATTTTGTTCAGTATCAGTAAAAATCACTACACGTTTGGCCCTTCGTGAACGAATCTCATGATCCTTTGCCGGGTTTTCTTCTTTTGCTGTTTCTTGTTGTTCCAAATCGTCGATTAATTTGTATGACCATTGAGGAACTTGTTTACTTATTTCTTTTATTCCCGTAAAATTATTAATAATTGTTTTATTGTTGAGATCCGCTAGAATTGCATCGAATAAAATTTTAAAAAATTTTATTTGATCTTTTAAATCCATTTTTTCGTCTTTATGATCCGGGACTAAAGAGGATCCCTTAAAATTGAAACTTAATGTTGATTTTCTAACTAATTCATTAATTAAGTTCAAGAAATACCAAATTTCTGTTGACAATGATTTTTGATTAAATGTAGTTATTTGGGGTTCAAAATTTCGATTACTAGGAATAAGAAGGAAAAGATGAATTTTATTTATCCAAATTATATCTATGAAATTGTTTATGGAAGTTTCAGTTATACTTGAAGGTGAAAAAAAATTTTGGATTCTTCCACGATAAGGCCCACTTAAAAAAGGATCATATATTTTAGATAAGTATTCTTTTTTAATTTGATCATTACACAATCTAATTTTTTTTTCAAGTGTATTGGGAGAAAAAGATTTCTTATCTAAAGTTTTGACCCTATTTCTAAATTCGTTACTTAGGTTTTTCTTTTTTTGTTCATTATTATAATTCCAACGATTATACAATTCACCCGAAAAAGGTTTTTCTGGTGTGAATAGAGATATTTTTCTTTCTATCATTTCCAAAAAAGTTGATAAACTGGGTGGATAGGTGAAAGATATTCTTTCTTTTCCATCACTTCGACATATATATATATAATATTGTGACATTTCCTTTCTTACAGCATTTTCAAACCGATCGTTTTTTATATATCGAAGTGGACGATTCCAGCGTTTATAGTCGAAAAGAATAGTTACAAAGGGTCTTTCAAACCAGAAGAAATCTTTATCTTTTTTATCTATCAAAATTTCTAAC